ATGCCCGAGCGGTTAATGGGGACGGACTGTAAATTCGTTGACGATATGTCTACGCTGGTTCAAATCCAGCTCGGCCCAATAAAGTTACTTTATGAATGCATATGTTATATATGAATGATATAATAGAATTGCCTGAAATATTTGAAATTTCTTTTTTTTTGAAATAAAAGGTCAAACCATTCATTAAATTAATGGGAAGACTTCATGTATTTATATGCATATAAAATATGAATTCTCATTAATTTTTATTTCGAAGTTCTAAGAATTTCGATTCATGATAGTTTTTAAAGTTTCAATCAATAAAGTATTACTCAAATTTCAGAAAATCTCATGAAAAAAAAAGTCTATTCCTCTTACAGATAAAAAATCTGTTATTGAGTAAAACAATAACAGATTACTAGTAATCTGTGTCACTCTCACTATAGTCTATATCCATATGTGAATATGTTTTGAACATTTGTACAGCTGAATGGGATGATACTCATATTACCCTTATGAATATGTATACCATACACCTTGCTTTGCTGGGATTGTAGTTCAATTGGTCAGAGCACCGCCCTGTCAAGGCGGAAGCTGCGGGTTCGAGTCCCGTCAGTCCCGAACTAGAATCCGAAATATTCATCCATTTTTCTTTCCTTTTTCCACGAAAAAGGGAGGCAGAAAACAAGCAAGATCTAAATTCTCATAATTATTGAAATGATTTATTATTGGACTGAATATCTCTTTTGTTTTCTATCACCCAGACAAATATTGATCAGAAATCTCATTTTTTTTGACTACTATCTGTTGATTGATAAGGTAGAGATTTCTAATATATTGATTCTACGAATCAATAGTATTCATTTATATACCATCGACCCTCGTCGTACTTTTTTTTTCGACTGTTCTTGATCAATGAAATGATAGTATTTTATATATTAAAAAATATATAAAAGTTTTCTTTTTTTTTTTTTTCTAAAAATTTGAGAAAAATAAAAAGTTTTATTCTTTTTATTTTTTGATCAAAAAATAAACTTTGTATAATTACCTTAACAAAAAAAGTACTTTTCATATTAAACTACATCTCTTTTAGTCCCGATTTTTTTTTATTGATTGTATAGGCTTAATATTCTCATTCAAATACAAATAACAGACTTAATTTGAAATTTATAGATTTCATTCCAAATCCGAAAAAGGAGAGACTTACTAAAATAAAAGAGAGGACCAAGAATTCAACCTTTTCTGTTAATTTCTTGGAATATTTGATTTTTTTGTCTCTTCTTTTTCCCATCGTACTTCTAGTCTTTATTTGGATATGTGTGTGACTGACCTATATCATATAAAAATCCTTAATCGCATTTAATTGAAAATTATAAGAAATTGAAAAGTATAAAAAAGAGTAAGGATAATCTTATTAAGATAAGCAAGACAAACAGTAGGCTATAAGACAAAAAAAGTAGAAAAGGACTAATCCAATAAAAAAATCCCATTTTCAAATTAGTATGGGTAAAAGATCTTCCTATACTATATAAATTATCAACGATGAATCGATTTGATAGATCAGATATCCCTTATTTAAAATAAGGATCCGATTCAAAATTATCAGGATGCAAGCAAGCCATCCTATTTGATTTCATTTATTTTATAGTAGTTTAATATCTCCTTTCTATGGGATTATATCCCGAGTTATTGCAAAAACAAGAAAAAAGGAAAAATGAGATTATGGAAGTCAATATTCTCGCATTTATTGCTACTGCACTGTTCATTCTAGTTCCTACTGCTTTTTTACTTATTATCTACGTAAAAACAGTCAGTCAAAATGATTAATTTGACTCAAACTTGAATTGGAAATTCTTATCAATTCAATCATTAAAGAAATAAAAGAAAGGGATTAAAAAAAAGAGAATCCTAAGTCTTAAGTAAAACGAATGATCAAATTCGAATTATCTACTGCGATAGAAAGAAGTATATTCTATTGCAGTAGAGAGTTTTTTCTATTGGTTATAGATTATCTTGTTAAAGAGAGACAAGCTATTATTGAAAAAAGCTTAGTAAGATGATTGATATAAAAGGATCAAAGAAACAATTGATATAATTCGATTATTCGATTGATTTATCAAAAAATTCTTCTAATTCAAATTAAAGTCCACTCCTTCCCCATACTACAAGGGAAAGTGAAAATGTAAAGACTACCATTAAAGCAGCCCAAGCAAAACTTACTAAATCCATGTGATTTGTGTCTCCTATATTATATGAAGTAATTATTCCATTATTGATCAATAATCATAGTCCAATTAATAGTGGAGAGTCAAAATAGGATTCGAATTTATAAGGCTATTGATAAATCAATAAAAAAATAGAAAGTGCTTTATACTATAATACTAGATAGAATTAAGCCTTAAGAACAAATCTTACATACAAACTCTTTTCTTTTTTTATGAAAAAAAGATATTCAAATGTATTAACAAGATACATAATTATCCATTATTGTATATCTTAAATATTTTGTATTTAAGATAAGCTTACTGTCTCTCTTTCTATGAGAGAAAAAACAAGGAGCTGTCACTACAACTCTTAAATCCATTCCTTTATTTTTTTGAATTTCACTGGACAAGTTTTTATATTTTCTCGAACTAGGAATTCGAAAAATAAAGTATCAAGAAATTCTTTGTCTCTAGTTATACAGGACAAGAATTTGTCAAATTTTATTAGTAGGATATAGAAAAAAATTGAAAGTATCTTGTTGAAAAGGCGACACCCAGATTTGAACTGGGGATAAAGGATTTGCAGTCCCCTGCCTTACCGCTTGGCCATGCCGCCAAATCCAATCCAAAATCGATAAAAATAATTCAATTCTTTTTTTTTTTTTTATTTGCTTATCTTTATTCCAAAAAAAGGGTGAGGATTTCTGGTTTTTATGGGATTCATTCAATTGAAATCATTTTCTTTGATGAATTCTATTTTCAAAACACATACATACTCTTTCAATTAAGAACTTCTTCTCTTTATCTATTGAAGAATTCTTCAATAGATAAGAAAAGTATTTCCGGTGATAGATTCCAAAATCTAGGTAAAATTGGAACCCTTAACTAGAATTTTTTGGAATTATAGTTATTCTTGTCTTGATTTCCTTTTGGATTTTTTTATCTTTCTTAAAGTAACAAAAAGTAACGAAGGATTCTTCAATTGAAATTGATATAATATCTTCCATTTTGTTTCATTTCCTTAATGGGATAAAGAAAATCAAATTGATTTATGACTAATTAGTATCAATTACTTAAGTCAAATCTTTTTCAATTAGGAATTATAATCAATTTTGAATTTATATGTAAACCTCAAAACAGAAAAAATTACATAGATTCTAAGTCATTTTCTTTCTTATGTATAATATTCCTAACTAAAGCAAATTTTTCTTTTATTTTGCACTGCATCGAAAGTATTGAATACAAAAGAAATTATGAAGGTTATATCATCTTCCATTAAAGCATATATATAATGTGTTATTTGAGATATCTGCTGTAGAAGTAAGTAAAGATCTCTATTGGCAAATAGTAGGTTTACAAATCCATGCTCAAGTACTTATCACTTCTTGGACTGTAATTAAATACTAATTTATCAATTCTAGGATATTAGTAATAATAGACTATTACGACTAATAAAATACTCCTATTACAAAACAAAAAGATTTTCTGAATTTTTTTGAACATAAAGTATATTAAATCAAACTCTCCAGTTTGCCTGACTATGTCTGTCTTTTTCTCAATCATTTCATAAAATCTAGATTCAATCATAAATCTTTAGCACCCAATAAGATCATGCTTAAAGAGTAGATTTCCATAAAAAAAAAAAAAAAGAAAGAAAAGAGAGGTAAGATGCATTTTATCTATATTTTATATAGATAAAGATTCCATAATTGGAAGAAAGTAGCAGAATCTTTTTCCGGGAATATCTTATCAATACATTTCCATTCCATTTTCTTACGTTTTTTTAGAGGTTTTTCTTCATTATTCCATTTCATCTCAATTTATTTATATTATATGTCAAAAATCGATATATGTAGTTCACTAAAATTTCATGTGATTTAGCAAACAGAATAGGAATTCCATCATTACTTGATTGTTCTATAGATAGGGAGTCGATGAATAGTAAGCAACTAATGGGATTTTTTTCGATAATATAGTAAGCTTCAGATTAAGATGATTTGTAATGGAAATGGGGGAATGTCCACAATACCTGGGTTTAATCAGATACAATTTGAGAGCTTTTGCAGATTTATTACTAAAGGCTTGAGGGAAGAATTTGAGAAGTTTCCAAAAGAAAAAATCGAAGATATAAATCAAAATATAGAATTTCTATTATTTGTGGAAAGATATCAATTGGTAGAACCCTTGATAAAAGAAAGAGATGCTATTTATGAATCACTTACATATTCTGTAAGATTATATGTACCCGCGGGATTAACTCGAAAAACCAGTATAAAAATGCAGGAACAAACCGTTTTTATAGGAAACATTCCTATAATGACTTCCTTAGGAACTTTTCTAATAAATGGAATATATAGAACTGTAATAAATCAAATATTGCAAAGCCCTGGTATTTACTATCGCTCAGAATTGGACCATAAGGGAGTTACTGTTTATACCGGCACCATAATATCAGATTTTGGAGGAAGATTCAAGTTAGAAATGGATAGAAAAGCAAGGATATGGGCACGTGTGAGTAGGAAACAAAAGATATCTATTCTAATTCTATTATCAGCTATGGGTTCGAATCTGAAAGAAATTCTCGAGAATGTTTGTTACCCTGAGATTTTCTTGTCTTTCCTGAATGATAACGAACTCTTTTTTCACATTAGTTCAAGAGAAAATGCTATTTTGGAGTTTTATAAAAAGTTACGTTCTATAGAAGAGGACGATATGGTATTTTCAGAGTCTTTATATGAGGAGTTACAAAATAAATTCGTTAAACCAAAATGCGAATTAGGAAGGATTGGTCGACGAAATATGAATCGTAGACTCAATCTTGATATACCTCAGGACAACATATTTTTGTTACCACGGGATATATTGGCTGCTGCTGATCATTTGATTGGAATGAAATTGGAAATGGGTACACTTGATGATATGAATCACTTGAAGAATAAACGTATTCGTTCTGTAGGAGATCTCTTACAGGATCAATTCAGATTGGCTCTCTCTCGTTTAGAAAATGCGATTCGGAATACTATACGTGTAGCAATCTCTCATAATAAATGGATAAAAAGTCCTCAGAATTTGGTAATTTCAACTTCATTAACAACTACTTATGAATCGTTTTTTGGCCTCCACCCCTTATCACAAGTTTCAGATCAAACAAATCCGTTAGCACAAGTAGCTCATGGGCGAAAATGGAGTTTTTTGGGTCCTAGAGGACTAACAAGTCAGACTGCTAGTTTTCGGATACGAGATATCCATCCTAGCTACTATGGACGTATTTGTCCAATTGATACATCCGAAGGTATTAATGTTGGACTTATTGGATCCTTAGCTATTTATGCACGGATTGGTCGTTGGGAATCTATAGAAAGTCCGTTTTATAAAATATCTGATAAAAAAGAAGGACAGATGGTTTATTTATCACCAACTCGAGATGAATATTCTATGATAGCAGCAGGAAATTCTTTGTCCTTGAATCGGGGTATTCAAGAAGAAGAGGTTGTTCCCGCTCGATACCGTCAAGAATTCCTTACTATTGCGTGGGAACAGATTCATCTTAGAAGCATTTTTCCCTTCCACTATTTTTCGATTGGAGCTTCTCTTATTCCTTTTATCGAGCATAATGACGCGAATCGAGCCTTAATGAGTTCGAATATGCAGCGCCAAGCAGTTCCGCTCTGTCAGTCGGAGAAGTGTATTGTTGGAACTGGTCTAGAAGGCCAAACGGCTGTAGATTCGGGGTTTTCAGTTATAGCTGAGTATCAGGGAAAGGTCTTTTATACTGATAGTCACAAGATCTCCTTTTCAAGGAATGGGAATACTGAAAGTATTCCGTTAGTTAAGTATCAAGGTTCCAACAAAAAAACTTTTCTCCATCAAAAATCCCGGGTTCAGGGAGGTCAATGCGTCAAAAAAGGTCAAATTTTAGCGGATGGTGCCGCTACAGTTGGTGGGGAACTCGCTTTAGGAAAAAATCTATTAGTAGCTTATATGCCGTGGGAGGGTTATAATTCTGAAGATGCGGTACTAATTAGCGAACGCTTGATATATGAAGATATTTTGACTTCTTTTTATATTCGGAAATATGAGATTAAAACTTATATGACAAATCAAGGCGCTGAAAGAATCACTAAGGGAATACCTCATCTCGAGACTTATTTTCTCCGTAATTTGGATAGGAATGGGATTGTGATGCTGGGATCTTGGGTAGAAACAGGTGATATTTTAGTAGGTAAATTAACGCCAACAGAGGATGAATCGTTCCCAGAGGACAGATTTTTAGGGGCTATGCTTGGCACAGAATTATCTTCTACAGAAGAAACTTCTTTAAGACTACCTATAGGCGGAAGAGGTCTTGTTATTGATGTAAAATGGATTGAGAAGGACAGTTCCAGTGATATTTTAGAAATGGTTTCTGTATATGTTTTACAGAAACGTCAAATCAAAGTAGGTGATAAAGTAGCTGGAAGACATGGAAATAAAGGTATCATTTCCAAGATTTTGCCTAGACAAGATATGCCCTATTTGCAAGATGGAACACCTGTTGATATGGTCTTCAATCCCTTGGGAGTACCTTCACGAATGAATGTGGGCCAGATATTTGAATGCTCACTTGGATTAGCAGGGGATTTCCTAAAGAGACATTATCGAATAGCACCCTTTGATGAAAGATATGAGCAAGAGGCTTCGAGAAAACTAGTGTTTTCTGAATTATATGAAGCCAGTAAACAAACAAAAAATCCATGGGTTTTTGAGCCCGAATACCCTGGAAAAAGCATAATATTTGATGGAAGAACAGGAGATCCTTTTGAACAACCTGTTCTAATAGGAAAGTCCTATATCCTAAAATTAATTCATCAAGTGGATGATAAAATCCATGGACGTTCTACCGGGCCTTACACACTTGTTACACAACAACCCGTTAGAGGAAGGGCCAACCAAGGGGGACAACGCGTAGGAGAAATGGAAGTTTGGGCTCTAGAAGGATTTGGTGTTGCTCATATTTTACAAGAGATGCTTACTTATAAATCTGATCATATTAGAACTCGTAAAGAAATATTAAATACTATGCTTATTGGAGGAAGAACACCTAACCCTCAGGATGATGTTCCAGAATCTTTTCGAGTACTCGTTCGAGAACTACGCTCTTTGGCTCTAGAATTGAATTATTTCTTTGTATCTGAAAAGAACTTCCAGATTCATAGGAAGGAAGTGTGATCTGAATTAATCATTATTTCAATCTTATTTTATGATTGACCAGTATAAACATCAAAAACTTCAAATTGGACCAGTTTCTCCTCAACAAATAAAGGCTTGGGCGACCAAAATCCTACCTAATGGGGAAATCATACTTGGAGAGGTAACCAAAATTCAGACTTTTCATTATAAAAGCAATAAACCAGAAAAAAATGGATTGTTTTGCGAAAGAATCTTTGGACCCATAAAAAGTGGATTTTGTGCGTGTGGAAAATATAAAGAGATTGGGGCTGAAAAAGAAAACCCAAGATTTTGTGAAGAATGTGGAGTAGAATTTGGTAACTCTCGAATACGAAGATATCAAATGGGGTATATCAAACTCGCATGTCCAGTGACTCATGTGTGGTATTTAAAACGTCTTCCTAGTTATATCGCAAATCTTTTAGATAAATCCCTTAAGGAATTAAAAAGCCTAGTATATTGCGGTGTGTGATTTGATCAAAATTCTCATTTAACAGGTTTGAATTTAGAAACTGTCATCCCATTCGATCCAATTGGGATGCCCTGGCTCTGACATGTGTTTTGGAAGAAATAACATGAAACTTAGGATTTTGAATATATTCTATACTTCTAATTTAAAGGGGAATTAATCCATGGTCCATTCTGTAATAGATAAACAGGAATAGCTAGTCATACCTTGTGAAAATCTTTTGAAATGGGGTTTATCATTCCATTTCTTTCAGAGAAAGATTTTGCTTAAGCAAGCAAATATAGTATGGTTACAGGAGTTTATCTATCGCATATATGCTTCAAGGGATATTAAGGCATAACCGTCGAGGTGAGTAGGTAGGGACCTAAAAGATTAAAGGGAATGAGATATAGACAAATAAATCCCGTATGAATTCAAAAATCAGAAATCTCTTTAAGAGAATTCATCAGGGAAGTAGACTACTCAATAATTTTACATTCTCATTTCATTCATTCATCAAATTCAAGTAAAGAAAGAATGAATCAATGAGAGATTGGTTTTTACTGGGAACTTGAGTAAAGAGTAGTTCTTTTTAAGTTTTTTTCGAAAAAGTCTAAAAATAAGAAAGAACTCTTTTTTTCTTTATTTAGTTAGTGCAACTACTTGAGCCGGATGAGAGGAAACGTTCACGTCCGATTTCAAAGGGGGGAATCCTATAGGAACCTATCTTGATTCTTCTTTTGCTAGGCCCATAGCTAAAAAACCGACTTTCTTACGATTAAGAGGTTTATTCGAATATGAAATCCAATCCCGGAAATACAGCATTCCACTTTTTTTTAGTACTCGAAGCTTCAAGACATTTCAAAATCGAGAAATTCTTATAGGAGCTGATGCTATTAGAGAGCAATTAGCTGATTTAGATTTGCGAATTATTATCGAGAATTCATTAGTAGAATGGAAAAAATTAGCAGACGAGGAATCTACTGAAAATGAATGGGAAAATAGAAAAATTCAACTAAGAAAGAATTTTTTGGTTAGACGTATGGGATTAGCTAAACATTTTCTTCAAACAAATATAGAACCTGAATGGATGATTTTGTACTTATTACCAGTTCTTCCTCCCGAATTGAGACCCATTATTCAAATAGATGGGGGTAAGCTAATAAGTTCGGATATTAATGAGCTCTATAGAAGAGTTATTCGTCGGAATGATCTTCTTAGCGAGTTATTAGCCCCACGTGTATGTTCGGACAGAGAGGTTGTAAATTCTCAGGTAAAATTATTACAAGAAGCTGTAGATATACTTCTTGATATTGGGGTCCACGAACCAAGTAAGGATGGTTTTAATAAAGATAAAGTTTACAAATCTTTTTCAGATATCATTGGAGGGAAAGAAGGAAGATTCCGCGAGACTTTGCTTGGTAAACGGGTTGATTATTCAGGGCGTTCTGTCATTGTTGTGGGCCCTTCTCTTTCATTACATCAATGCGGATTACCTCGAGAAATCGCAATAGAGCTTTTCCAAGCATTTCTAATCCGTGATCTAATTAGGAAACATTTCGCTTCTAACATAGCGACTGCTAAAAGGCAGATTAAGGAGCGGGAAAAAGAACTTATTGTATGGGAAATACTTCAAGAAGTTGTGCAGGGGCATCCTGTATTACTGAATAGAGCACCAACTCTGCATAGATTAGGCATATTGGCCTTCCAACCCATTTTAGTGGAGGGGCGTGCTATTTATTTACACCCCTTAGTTTGTAAGGGCTTTAATGCAGACTTTGATGGAGATCAAATGGCTGTTCATTTACCTTTATCTTTAGAAGCTCAAGCGGAAGCTCGTTTACTTATGTTTTCTCATACAAATCTGTTATCTCCAGCTATTGGAGATCCTATTTGTGTACCAACTCAAGATATGCTTATTGGACTCTATATATTAACCATGGGAAATCGTCGAGGGATTTGTGCAAATAGGTATAATCTGTATAATTGCAGAAACTATCAAAATGAACCAGTTGGCAATATAAACTCTAAATATAATAAAGAAAAAGAACCTTATTTTTCTAGCTCATATGATGCACTTGGAGCTTATCGGCAAAAAAGAATCAGTTTAGATAATCCTTTGTGGCTCCAATGGAAATTAAATAAAGATCAACCTTTTATTGGGTCAAATGAACTTCCCATTGAAGTTCAATATGAATCTTTGGGTAATTCTCATGAGATTTATGGGCATTATCTTATAATAAGAAGTGCAAAAGAAGAAATCCGTTGTATATACATTCGAACCACTCTTGGTCATATTTCTTTTTATCGAGAAATAGAAGAAGCCATACAAGGGTTTAGTCGAATTGATACACTATAATTGATACACTATTTCAATTCAAAAATTAGATTAGGTCATGCCCCAGGCGGCCCGAGTTTTTCCAATTTCATTAATTTCTTTATTTCTGAATTTCTGCATGAATTAAGAGTAAGATAAAGGATATTCTATCTTCGAATCACTAACTCATGTCTATTGTCGAATCCTACTCAAATAGAGAAGTAATTATGACAAAAAAAGATACAAAACAAGCCTTTTACAATAAAGTCATAAATGGAACTGCTATAAAACGACTTATTAGCAGATTAATAGTGCATTTTGGAATGGGATATACATCCTATATCCTAGATCAATTAAAGACTTTAGGTTTCCATCAAGCCACTACTACATCTATCTCATTAGGAATTGATGATCTTTTAACAATGTCATCGAAACAATGGTTAGTTCAAGATGCTGAACAACAGACTTCTATTTTGGAGAAACACCATCATTATGGAAATGTACATGCAGTAGAAAAATTACGTCAATCTATTGAAATATGGTATGCCACAAGTGAATATTTGAGACAAGAAATGAATTCAAATTTTCAGATGACTGATCCTTCTAATCCAGTCTATTTAATGTCTTTTTCGGGAGCTAGGGGAAATGCATCTCAGATACACCAATTAGTAGGTATGAGAGGATTAATGTCAGATCCCCAAGGACAAATGATAGATTTACCCATTCAAAGCAATTTACACGAAGGACTCTCTTTGACTGAATATATAATTTCTTGTTATGGAGCTCGCAAAGGAGTTGTAGATACTGCTATACGAACAGCAGATGCTGGATATCTTACTCGTAGACTTGTTGAAGTAGTTCAACACATTGTTGTACGTAGAAGAGACTGTGGTACTATCCGAGGTATTTCTGTGAGTCCTCAAAATGGGATGACAGAAACCGTTTTTGTCCAAACACTAATCGGTCGTGTATTAGCAGATGATATCTATATCGGTCTACGATGCATTGCCACTCGAAATCAAGATATTGGGATTGGACTGGTCAATCGATTTAGAACTTTTCGAACACAATCAATATATATTAGAACTCCTTTCACTTGCAGGAGTACATCTTGGATCTGTCAATTATGTTATGGTCGGAGTCCCACTCATGGTGATTTGGTTGAATTGGGAGAAGCTGTAGGTATTATTGCGGGTCAATCGATTGGGGAACCAGGAACTCAGCTCACATTAAGAACTTTTCATACTGGTGGAGTATTCACAGGTGGTACTGCCCAACATGTACGAACTCCTTTTCATGGAAAAATCAAATTCAATGAGGATTTGCTTCATCCCACACGTACCCGTCATGGGCATCCTGCCTTTATGTGTTCTACAGATTTCTATGTAACTATAGAGAGTCGAGATATTATCCATAATGTGAGTATCCCCTCGAAAAGTTTGATTTTAGTTCAAAGTGATCAATATGTAGAATCAGAACAAGTTATTGCTGAGATTCGTACCGGAATGTCTACTTTTCCTTTTAAAGAGAGAGTACAAAAACATATTTTTTCGGAATCAGGAGGAGAACTGCACTGGAGTACCGATGTCTACCATACACCTAAACATACAGATAGTAATGTACATCTATTACCAAAAACAAGCCATTTATGGGTATTGGCAGGAAGTCCTTGCAGATCCGATAGAGTGTCTTTTCCGGTACACAAGGATCAAGATCAAATGAATGTTGATTCTTTTTCTGTTGAAGAAAGATATATTTCTATTTCTGACCCCTCAAAAACTAATACAAAAGCTAATAATGAACTAAGATATAAATTGTTGAATACTTCTAGTAAAGGGGAAATTGTTGAGCATTCACCGACTGATCAAATCGTATCGAACAATCATTCGAATTTCATATATCCTTCTATTTTGCAAGAGAAGTCTTATTTGTTGACGAAAAAGCGAAGAAACCGATTTATTATCCCATTAAAATATGATCAAGAACAAGAAAAAGAACTAATATCCTGTTTTGTTATTTCGATGGCGATACCTATAAACGGTATTTTCCATCAAAATAGTATTCTTGCTTATTTTGATGATCCACGATACAGAAGAAGTAATTCGGGAATTATTCAATATGAGATCGAGTCAATCATAAAAAAAGACGATTTGATTGAGGATCAAGGAATAAAAGAATTTCCGGAATACCAGATGTTAATTGAGGATCAAGAAATAGAAGAATTTAGCCCGGAATACAAAATGTTGATTGAATATCAAAAATATCAAATGTTGATTGAGTATCAAAAAATACAAGAATTGACTTTGGAATACCAAACATTGATTGAGAATGAAGGAATAAAAGAATTTCCGGAATACCAAATGTTAATTGAGGATGAAGAAACAGAAGAATTGAATACGCAATACCAAAAATTGATTAAGAATGAAGCAATAAAAGAATCTCTGGAATACCAAATGTTAATGAAGGATGAAGAAACACAAGAATTGAGTCTGGAATACCAAACATTGATCGAAGATCAAGGAACACAAGAATTGAGTCCGGAATATCAAATATTGATCGAGGATCAAAGAATAAAAGAATTTTCGGAATACCAAAAGTTAATATTGATTGAGAATGAAAAAATAAAAGAATTGACAGAATACCAAATGTTAATTGAGGATCAAGAATTAAGTCCGCAATACCAAACATTGATTGAGAATGAAGAAATAAAAGAATTGACAGAATACCAAATGTTAATTGAGGATCAAGGAACACAAGAATTAAGTCTGGAATACCAAACATTGATCGAGAATCAAGGAACACAAGAATTTAGCACGGAATACCAAAGTAAAGTGGATCCGTTTTTTTTCATTCCCGAAGAAGTGCATATCTTACCGAGATCCTCTTCTATAAGAGTCCGGAACAATAGTATCATTGGCGTAAATACATGGCTCACTTTAAATAAAAGAAGCCGAATGGGTGGATTAGTCCAAGTGGAGAAAACAAGAAAATATATTGAACTGAAAATCTTTTCTGGAGATATTCATTTTCCAGATAAGATATCCAGGCAGAGCGATATTTTGATACCACGAGAAACAGAAAAAAAAAATTTGAAGAAATTCAAAAAATCGAAAGATTGGATCTATGTTCAAGGGATCACACCTATCAAGAAAAAGTATTTTGTTTCGATTAGACCTGTAATTACATATGAAATACCTGATGAGATTGATTTAGCAACACTTTTCCCTCAGGATCTCGTGCAAGAAAAAGACAATCTCCAATTTAGAATTGTCAATTATTTCCTTTATGGAGATAGCAAGTCAATTCGAATAATTTGTCTTAAGACTATTCAATTAGTTCGGACTTGTTTAGTATTGAATTGGGACCAAAAACAAAATAGTTCTATAGAAGAAGAGGTTCATGCTTCATTTGTTGAGATAAAGACAAATTTTTTAATTCGCAATTTCATCAAAATTGAGTTAATTAAGCCCTCATATATTGGAAAAAGGTATGAAAGAGCAAGTTCAGGATTCATTCCTGATAATACATTAGATCCTATTCCTGATAATGTATTAGATCGTAGCAATATCAATCCTTTTTATTCCAAGACGAAAATGCAATCATTTAGTCCATCTAGTCAACATAAAGGAACTATGGGTACTTTGTTAAATCGAAACAAGGATTATCAATCTTTGATAATTTTGCCACCGTCCAATTGTTCTCAAATGCATCGATTCAAAAAGAATACTGTGAGAAAAAAAAGGAATTCCCTATTCCCATATATATTTGTTTTGGGTCCGCTAGGTGCTATTGTATCTAAAATAACGAATTTTTATTCAATTTTTAATTTAGTAACTCATAATGAGATCTTATTAAATAAATATTTTGATAATTGGTTTGATTTTTTTGACAATTTGAAAGAGGTTTTCCTGCTACTCAACATCATTTTACTATATATAGATAATTCTCAGTTTGCTCCATGTGTCATCGCATCTTTTTTGGAACAGATTTTCAAAGTATTGATTCAAATCTATAATATATGTAGAATACTTCAACCTGAGGTTGCTGAATACTGTTTAATAGATGAGAATAGCAGAATTTACAGTCCGGATCCAACGATAGGCTTTTTTTTGAACCCATTCAATTGGAATTGGTGCCCTTTCTTTCACGACAATAGTTGGGAAGAGACATCGACAAAAATAAGTCTTGGACAATTTATTTGCGAAAATTTGTGTCTTTTTCAAGACGAACCATATGTCAAAAAATCTGGTCAAATTGTAATTATCAATCTTGATTCCTTAGTTATAAGATCAGCTAAACCCTATTTGCTCACTTCAGGCACAACCATTCATGGTCATTATGGGGAAATCTTTTATAAAGGAGATGTATTAGTTACATTTCTATATGAAAAATCGAGATCTAGTGATATAACGCAAGGTCTTCCAAAAGTAGAGAAATTTTTCGAAGCGCGTTCGATTGATTTACTATTGATAAACCTAAAAAGGAGGGTTGAAGGTTGGAACGAACGTATACCAAGAATTCTTGGAGTACCTTGGGTTTTCTTCATTGGAGCTGAGCTAACCATAGCCCAAAGTCGTATTTCTTTGGTTAATGAGATCCAAAAGGTTTATCGATCTCAGGGGGTACATATCCATAATAGACATATCGAGATTATTATACATCAAGTAACATCAAAAGTGTTGGTTTCAGAAGATGGAATGTCTAATGTCTTTTTACCTAGAGAGTTAATTGGGTTATTACGAGCGGAACGAGCAGGACGCGCTTTGGATGAATCAATCTTTTATCGGGCAATCTTGTTGGGAGTAACAAGAGCCTCTCTAAATACTCAAAGTTTCATATCTGAAGCAAGTTTTCAAGAAACCGCTCGAGTTTTAGCAAAAGCTGCTCTGCGAGGTCGTATTGATTGGTTGAAAGGTCTGAAAGAAAACGTTGTTCTGGGAAGAATTCTACCTATTGGTACCGGATTGAAAAAAAATGTGCATCCTTCAAGACAAGATAAGAGCTTTGCTTTAGAAAAAAAAATAGAAAATCTATTTGAGTTGGAAATGAGAGATATTATGTTACATCATAAAGAATTATTATGTTCTGAACATGACAAATAATCTGAATTCTCATTTATAAAAAAAAATCTTTCATAAGATTTCATTATCATTAACTTAAATGAAAACGGATTCATTTCTTACCTTAACTATTTTTTTTTAACTAATCTGATTATTGATTTTTTGATCAATCGAGTCAGAGTCAATCAAATCAAATAAGTAATTCTAAAAATTGTTTAGGATTTGTGTCATGCATCAATGGTAAATTACCGGTAGAAGGTTCCATCGGAACAATTATTTATTTCAAAGTACCTCTTTTTTATTAAAAAAAGAAAATAAAAGAAAAGGAAGTGGGAGACAAAATGACAAGAAGATATTGGAACATCAATTTTGAAGAGATGATTGAAGCAAGAGTTCATTTAGGTAATTATAAAAGGAGATGGAATCCTAAAATCACTCCTTATATCCTTCTAAAGCCCAAATACAAACGTTTAGGTATACATATTACAAATCCCGCTAAAACTGCTCGTTTTTTATCAGAAGCTTGTGATTTACTTTTTGATGCAGCAAGTAAAAAAAAAAACATTTTAATTGTTGGTACTCAAAAATTCCCAGAACAAGTCGCGGATTTAGTAGCGTTGGCTGGAATAAGGGCTCGGTGTCATTATGTTCATAAAAAATGGTTTCGTGGTATGTTAACAAATTGGTCCATTACGCGAAGGAGACTTTCTGAGTTATGGTATTTAAAATCCTTAGAAGAGGATGGTACATTAAACTCTATTCGCAAAAGAGATGCAGCAATCTTGAAGAGAAAATTATCTACTTTGGAAACATATCTCGGTGGAATCAAATATATGAAGGAGTTACCTAATATTGTGATCATCATTGATCAGCAAAGAGAATATATAGCTCTTCGAGAATGTATTGTTTTGGGTATTCCGATAATTTGCTTAATCGATACAGATTGTGATCCAGATCTCGTGGATATTCCAATTCCAGCCAACAATAAAGATACAGTTTCAATTCGATGGATTCTTAACATATTAGTGTCCGCAATTTGCGAGGGTAATTCTAGGTATATAAAGAGAGGGTCATTCTAGCTATATTAAAGAATCATTATTAAAGAACCATTTCATCGAATTCAATAAAGAATTCTAAGATTCTTTAATAATATTTTTGTTAGTAATATTTTTGTTAGTAATTTTATAATTGCATAATATTGATTCAATTTTTTTTATCTCTCTTTATTTTATCTAAAAATAGTGAAATGGAACTTCCTTTATTAAAATTCATAAAGGGAGTTATTCTTGGAATTAATTATAAGTAGTTAATTTTTTCTTTTTTTTTTTTATAGAGTTCCTTTCAAAAACAAAGCATCAAATTGGAGTTTAGTAGAAAAGGGCTTTTCTCGGATTTGAATGGATGACTTTTATCGTCAAAAACTTTTTTCTACCACTTCAAGAATTACTTTTTAACGTAATTAAGATCGAAGTACCCGGTTGTGCATACATAGGTTCATTTTCCAGTAGATTCCAACCTGGTCATACCTAGTTAAACCCAACTCAGTGACCTTAATTTATTTTTTCTGGTATATACCTGATTTTTTGATTTTTCCTGATTGGAAAAATCATTCATGAAGATAGAAACACATTGGAGAAATGTATAAAATAAATATATGAAAATGACCCTAATGACCCTATGGAAAAGGGTTCAGTACGCAACTGCTTGCGGGATTAAACGTTGGGTTTTTCGCAAGCAGTTCTTAGTTGATATTTATGCGGCCTTAAAATTCTTTTTGGCTGTCTGTTATTTAATGTCAATGATATTTCTAATATGTATATTATTAATCGCGGTATTCGTTTATTGCCGGGACTTATTTCGAGAATTCTTCGGATAATCGATGATTTCCTGAATAATACTAATTCATGATCTGCGGGGGGGGTTTGGGGATGAAAGGGGGAAACAACTACCGAAAAGATAGTTGGGAGGGTTGAAGGTTCGAATGAGCAGGACGCGTTTTGGATCAATTAATCTTTCCCGTTCATCCCAAAATTTTTGAATTGATGATAGGATATCCTATTTTAATTAAAGCATTTCTAGTTTTAAGATTGAAAATCCACAAAAAGGACAAACTTTACAATTTTTTAATAAAAGGTATAAAAAAGTATTTTTCTATAGCTCTTTCTAAAGTATTTTTCTATAGCTCTTTCTATTGCTCAATGTTGACAAATATATTTGTTAACATTATGGATTTCATTTACAAATGGAGAGTTTCGATCGAATCGAATCTTTGATTCATTCCGGTACTTGGGATCCTATGGATGACATTATAACTTTTACTGATCCCTACATGAAGGATCTTATTTATTTTGACAATATATATAATCTAAATCTAAACAATCTTTTTTAGAAAGAAAGATAGAATTTTCCATATTTATCTTTCTTAGTATTTTTTATCATTTATTTTTTTCAGTTTTTTTTCCTATTGACAAATTCTATTTGATCAATACAATATTGTATTGATCAAATAGAATTTGATCTATAGATAGATCAATAGATCTGTTTATTCTGTTCTCTATTTTTTTTACTCGAGCAGTAGGTTTAAATTTCATACATCTTTTTCTTCTTCTTAATGAAGAAGAATTTGATCAAAAAATAGGTGATTTTTTCATTTTGATTGGAATGGATTTCGATTTTATCAATTTTAGTATTAGTAATTGAATTGAGATTTTTTTTTTATCGAATTTGTTATTTCTCTGTTGTTAATTTATCGTTTTAACAGAGTCGTGCAATAAAATTGATTTTATTTTTGATTTCGATCATATATATCTGTCTTTTTAATTTATCCGGGTTGCTAACTCAATGGTAGAGTACTCGGCTTTTAAGTGCGACTATGATCTTTTACACATTTGGATGAAGAAAAAAATTCGTCCAGACTTTTGGTAGAGTCTATAAGACCGCGACTGATCCTCAAAGGTAATGAATAGGAAAAAACAGCATGTCGTAATAAAAAAGATTTTATTCTTTAATTCTTTCAACTAAATTTACTATTTTATTTTTATTATTAGAAAATAACTAAAAGTAGAATTTTTTTGGACCTTATCCAATCACTATAGTTATAGTTCTAAAAAATTGTTTTGAGTTTAAAAAAGGAATTTCTGAATTTTAGCTGAGTCTATTGAATAAATGGATAGAGCCTGATGGCTCCAATTCTGATCAAATAAAAAAGAAACGAGCTTATGTTCTTTATCTTTATTAGAACCATTTTCCGATCTATATAGATGTTAAAAATATATTAGTACCGAATTCGGAAAAAGACGGATAAGTTCTTTTATGATTGAACTTTTGATCTGATTCATTCAAAAAAGGAATCCTAATTATTCTTTATTTTGAATTGTAGATGGATGTGTAGAAGAAACTTTATATTGATAAAAAAGATAGATTCCAAAATCAAAAGAGCAATTGGGTTGCAAAAATAAAATATTCTAACCTTTTTTTTGAAAATCCGAAAAAATTAATAAACTAATTGGATAGAAAAAGGGAAAGAAAATATCTTTCTATTATTAGGATTAATAGAGCTGGCTTTCTCATTTCTTTTCCAGAGTATAGATATATATGTATATCTAAATAAATAAGAAAAACTCTGTTCTGACCATATTGCACTGTGTATCATTTGATAAACCCAGAAAAGGCTTATTTCTTCTGGTTCAAGTAGAAATTTAAATGGAAGAATTTGAAAATTCTTTAGAAAAATATAAATTTCGTCAACAACAATGCTTATATCCGCTTCTTTTTCAAGAGTATACTTATGCATTTGTTTATAATTTTGGTTTCAATGGTTCTATCGAATCTGTTAAAAAACTCATTAGCTATGATAAACTGATTAGCTATGATATTAAATCTAGTTTAATACTTGTAAAACGCTTAATTATTCGAATCTATCAATCGAATTTTTTGATGAATTCGGTTATTCAAAACTGTAACCAAAATCAAATTAATGAGTACAACCGCTTTTTTTATGCTCATTTTTTTTCTCAGATGATATCTGAGGGTTTTGCTTTTGTTGTCGAAATTCCATTCTCCCTTCGATTTTTACTTTCCTCCTCTAAAAAAAAAATATCAAAATTGCAAGATTTACGATCTATTCATTCAATCTTTTCTTTTTTAGAGGACAAATTTTATTATTTAAATAATGTATTGGATATATTAATACCTTATCCTGTCCATTTTGAAATCTTAGTTCAAATCCTTCAATGCTGGATCCAAGATATTTATTCTTTGCATTTATTGCGATTTTTTCTCTTCGATCATTCTAATTCGAATAGTATCATTACTTCAAAGAAATCGGTTTCTATATTCTCAAAAGAAAATATAAGACTCTCTCGTTTCTTATATAATTCTTATGTATCAGAATATGAGTTTTTATTCCTGTTTTTTCGTAAAAAATCTTCTTGTTTACGATTAAGATCTTTTAGAAGCTTTCTTGAAAGAATTTACTTCTATGGAAAAATAGAACATTTTAGAATAGTGCATCATGTTTTTTTGAATAAAACTTTATGGATCTTCACAGATCCTCTCATGCACTATCTTCGATATCAAGGTAAAGCTATTCTAGCATCAAAAGGGACTGATCTTTTTATGAAGAAATTGAAATCTTACCTTGTCTATTTTTGGCAATATTATTTTCATTTTTGGTCTGAGCCTAATAGGTTTCATAGAAACCAATTCTCTTATTATTCGTTCTACTTTATCGGTTATTTTATAAGTGTAAAAATAAATTACTTGGTGGTAAGGAGTCAAATACT